TACTCCATATGATAGTAAGAAACCTAATTTTTTGGCCCCGCCGACCAGCTTTCGGTTATTTCCTGGAGTGCCAAACCAGTAGACCAATAATCCATGTTCCTAGTGAGCCAAGTGGAAGCAATCAACAGGCTATTCATTAGTTTTAGTTTGTTTTTTGAATTCCAAGGGAACACAGCGCTTACTCTCTTTAAGCCCCAGTTCAACGATCAATAGTAGTTTCCAACCCCGGTGGAAAGGCTACTTCAAAGCCCTAACTAACTAATTGGGTTAGAAACCGCAGGAGCAGCTTTCCCATCCCTAGTAGTATCCGCTGTTCCTATACTATTTCGAAGAAAGAGTGGGCCCCTACCCTCAAAAAGTAGCACCTGCTATTGGATAATAAACCTCTCTTGCCACGTAAAAAAACGGAAAGAAGAACCGTCCCGTCCAACCCCTTGTATATCGATCGGAAAGAAGCAGTTGCAAATGCTATCAGTGGTTCTTCCTTCCTATCCCATCCATCTATAAGAGTTGCTTGATTCGCCTCCATCTCTAATAGGACTGGACTAAGTTCGGGCAGATCGGAGTCTCATTTCAATGAGTTTTGGCCCACCCACCTCTAAGAGGAGGGAGAAGTTCCCAGCTATAGTCACTGCCATGCCCCCTTTTAAAAAGCCTCGTCTTGAGATCAGATGCCCTTGCTCGACTAGTAGCAGGCAGAGCCTGCCTATCATCTTTTTGATAATTCAACATCCAGTATTTCATACTGCCTACTCCCACCTCGAACGAGAAAGAGATCTAAGGCATCTTTGAAGAAAGTCAAGCAGGAATAGATGGCCTGCCCCTAGCTCTAAATAATCTCTATACTTTGCTATCACAGGAGTGCTTTCATTCCCTGCCACCCGCTTCTATAATTGGCTGTTCCTTATCGGCATCTCAAGAAAAAATCTTTCATGATCCATTCCGGAATTGGATAGAGAATAGTTGGGATATTCCACTGGGAGGGAGAGGCGGGGGTGACATCAGAAGTAGGATCGTCGAACGGATAGCAGCATCCCTTTCTCGATGAAGTTCTGCACGATTTGGTTAGTTTAGAAGTCAGCCTGAACTTACTTTGAAGTCTTTGCTCAGCCCGAGCATTCCTACCTTGCCTCGAGCGCTAGGCAATTATCCAAACAAAGGATGGGTGGAATGAGGCTTCAAACCCGGGGCATCAAAGCCTTTTCGGCAATCAATGTATAGACCAGTAATTTCGTAGTATAGTAAACAGGCACAACATCACTGTCAAGGGCATTCTTCTGAGGCAAAAAGCAAAGAGTTGGACCTTCGGAGGTTAATTTCTTTCTTAGATGCTGTGTGCAGCTGCCTTCCAACTATCGGAAATCCGTTCCAGTACGGGCGCTGGAGTTCCTTAATGCAGCTGGTGGTCTTATAGTAGAGTGATCCACGGGTAGTTATCTATGAGTTGAGCAATGCCTTCACAATCATCACCTGTTATGACAATGTCATCAACATAAACTATCAAATAGATGCATTTGCCATGAGAAGAATGCCGGTAGAATACTGAATGATCTGCCTCACTTCGAAGCATCCCAAACTGTTGGACAACAGTACTAAACCGACCAAACCATGCCCTCGGGGATTGCTTAAGACCATAAAGAGATCGACGTAATCGACACACTAATCCAGTCTCCCCCTGAGCAACAAACCCTGGTGGTTGCTCCATGTATACCTCTTCAGCCAATTCTCCATGCAAGAAGGCATTTTTGATGTCCAACTGATGAAGAGGCCAATGAAACATAGCTGCCATAGAGATAAGTAGGCGAACAGAAGCAATCTTCGCCATCTGGTCCGACCTTAACTGTAAACACCCAACGACATCCAACTGCAGTTTTACCCTGCGGTAATGGAACTATCTCCCAGGTACCATTAGTATGAAGTGCAGTCATCTCCTCAATCATGGCTTGGCGCCAACCAGGATGAGACATTGCTTCTGACACAGTCTTAGGTATTGGGACAGTAGATAAATTGGAAATGAAAGCATGGTATGAAGGGGACAAACGGTGATAACTCAAGAAATTATAAATAGGATAAGGGTTACGAGTGGATCGAGTACCTTTCCGGAGAGCAATAGGAAGATTAGCATCGTCTGTTAAGGGCTCAACCGGTGCAGGAGATGATGTTGAAGCAGGCAATGAGTCACTGGGAGTTGTCTGTGGACCTGTATCAAGAGAAGAAAGATCAATTGGGTTAGCAGGTGGAGGATTTGGGTGAGGCCGTCTTGAGTAAACCCGAAGAGGAGGAACAATCTTCGGAGCAGGAAGAGTAGGAGTGGGAAGAGCTGTAGTGATGGCATTTTGGTTAAGTGTGTTTGGCGAGAAATATGGAGAAGTTTCGAAAAAGGTTACATCTGCTGAAATAAAATATCTGTTTGTAATGGAATCATAGCACTTGTAACCTTTTTGGAGACGGGAGTACCCCAGGAAGACACATTTGGTGGATTTTGGTTGAAGTTTGTCTT